ATGGTTATTTCAAATGAATTTTATTCTTCTTTTGTTCAGTAATTTTTGATTTTTTAACTCTAAACTAAAACGGAACTAAATGAAAGGAAGTTTACTCAATCAGCGTACTTGTGTACTCTAAAAGAGAATGAGATTAATTGGATAAATATACAGACCCCTTTCGAATGTCTATTATAGGAAAAGGATTCCTTTTCCTGACACCTGACAGAGTTAGAGTTGGAAGCTCTTATAGAAATTTACAATTTTTGTATTTGGAAGGGGTGGACGATACCCTTTCAACATTTTTGAATTTCAAAGGGGCATTCTCAATCGTGGAAAAGTTTAATAAATAGGAAAAGCCGGCTATCGGAATCGAACCGATGACCATCGCATTACAAATGCGATGCTCTAACCTCTGAGCTAAGCGGGCTCACATAACATTCATTTTCTATGCATAGGAATTCAATAAAATACCAATCCATTAAAGTATTAGTATCTTTTTTACTAAATATTATTTCTTATCTAATCAGAATCCAATCCTAGATAAAAGAATAGAATATCAAATTTTAACTCAAATTTCACTAACTAAAAATCAAATCAATTTTGAATATTATAGAACATAACAATTAATAGAATGATCAAAAATTTAGAAGTTGAATTTCTTTATCACGAATAAATTTCTAGTATTATAAATAGATAGTATCTAGTATTATCAATATTTCTCAATATAAAATTAGTTCTATTTTTAGATATTCAGAAAGAAAAGGATATCTTATATTATTAGATATGATAGTCACTCTTTTGAGATAGCTAAATTACTTCCATTTTTTATTTTTGAATTCAAATGACATTTGATAACATTTGCAATTTAGTACACTTCCATTTTCTAGAGATTTTTTTGAGATTCTTTTTTTTTTTTTTATATTATTTCTATTTGATTCTATATTATCTAGGAATAATTCGTTCTAACTAATGAGACATTCTTCCGCTTTCATTCATAAGGATGTAAGTAGTAAATGCGGAAATTAAGACGACAAAAAAATCGACCGTTCAAGTATGCAAAAGGTTCCGGGAAGAGTGGCAGATAAATATATATATATCTTATATATATCAATCTATATTGAATTGTGTATACAGAAATGATAAAATCCTATTTAGTTTTAGTTGGACCAAACCAAATAAGGGTTTCCTAGCGAGGATTGGTAAGAAATCAAAGAGGAGAAAACACTTTTTCGAGATAGGAATCCGTATCTAATCAATTCAGGATCTAATTAACTCAAGGGTTCCAGTAGAAATAAAAGAAAAGGCGGAGCGACCTCACAATAAACTACTAATCTAAAAATAAAAGGAGGGGGATATGGCGAAATTGGTAGACGCTACGGACTTAATTGGATTGAGCCTTGGTATGGAAACCTACTAAGTGCTAATTTTCAAATTCAGAGAAACCCTGGAATTAATAAAAAGGGCAATCCTGAGCCAAATCCTATTTTTCAAAAAAGCAAAAAGAAAAGAACGGCTCAGAAAAAAAAGGATAGGTGCAGAGACTCAACGGAAGCTGTTCTAACAAATGGAGTTGATTGCGTTGGTAAAGAAACCTTTTCACCAAAAATTCCGAAAGGATGAAAAAGAAAGGTATATACAGACTGTATCAAATGATTCACCCACAGCCTGTAGATCTTTTCACGAAATGATTAATCGTACGAGAATAAAGAGAGAGTCCCGTTCTGCATGTCAATGCCGACAACAATGAAATTTATAGTGAGAGGAAAATCCGTCGACTTTAAAAATCGTGAGGGTTCAAGTCCCTCTATCCCCAAAAAGCCTATTTTACTTCCCCGACCCTTTTGCTTATCCACCTTTTTGTTTTGTTAGAGGTTGAAAATTCCTGATGGACCCGCCCTATTCTATGATTCTATTTGTATTTGATTCATTTCTAAATAGATCTGGGCAGAAATACCTTTCTCTTTAGAATAGTATATAAATTTGAACGAAATCGGTACCATTCCTCATACTTAAATTTACAAAGTTTTTTAAGACCCAAGAGCTTCTAGGACCTAGATAAAACTTTGTAACCTTCTTGCGTACTGTTAATTGACAAAGACCCCATCCTCTAATAAAATAAGGATGCTACATTGGGACTGGTCGGGATAGCTCAGCTGGTAGAGCAGAGGACTGAAAATCCTCGTGTCACCAGTTCAAATCTGGTTCCTGGCACATGATTAAATTGGTCGAGTTTGTTTTCCATAAATGAATTGATATGAATCGGCATCCATATTCATTTATAGCATAGTTTAAATAAGAATCCATATTTTGATTCATCTTGACGAGATATACCCCATCTATTTTATAGATGGGTCGAATTAAATAGTTAAAATAGTTAATAGACAAGATTCAGTTCAGATCCAAATAAATAGAATTCTATACCCTTTCATTTCTTTGTATTTTGTTTCATATTTGATTTATTCATTCCTATCCACATAGCTTTCTAAAAGCTTCTAAGTAATGTGCGTCATACAAAACG